TCCAGCAGCAATAACGGACGCGGCAGAAATCAGGGGATTCATGATAAGTTCCTCGCACCAAAATAAAGAAATGGTTAATGATATAATCAACCAATAAATTATAACGTAATTTATTCTATCGCGAAGATTCATCCAATCGAAATAACTAAGAAATCCGAACGGAAGGAATAATATTATTAGGACTACTTCGATATCTCTTGTTTAGTTCCTATCCTATATCCTATGCGGAGTCTTTGTAAATCCATATAAGTTTAGTTCTTCTATTTCTTTGTTCAGAACCATTCTTTAAATTCTGCGTCCTTTTTCTCGATTGCATCTCTTTTTTGATTGAATTACCAGTTAGTCACAACCGAAACAGAAGGACTATTAGTGGAATCTCTTTCTAAATTCACAGCAAGTAGGACGTATTAGATATATTATATCTTTAGTTCCTATATAACTAGTCAATTATCCCATATACATGTCTTTCTTCGATAACGTAAACTAACTATGTCCTATCTTAGATTCAATCGGATTCTAGAATCCGTATTCACAAGATTTGCCTTAGAACCATTAGATTACCGAGTTCAACACTCCTTACTCCTAATCCTAAAAACCCATTAATTTGTTTTTGGTAAACCCTTTCTATTTATTCCGTTTCTGTTTTATTAGTTAGATTTAGTTAGTTAGATTTAGTAAACTTGAATTTTGGTCAATCGTTGAATTGAAGGAAATCAACTGAATTGTCAATTATTCCATAAAAAGCCCTTTTTTTTTTTTTTTCTTTTTTTATTTAATCGCACGGCAGGTCCTAATACCCTAACAATTCTTATTCCAGTTACAACTCTTAATAGTTACTATTGGAATGACTGAACAATATAAGATAGAATAGTAGGGGGATATGATAAAAAAGAAATTTTAGGAAAAAGATCTTTTCGATCTCTTTCCTATTTTTTTTTACAAAAATTCGAAATATCGGAAACTTTTTTGCTATTAATCTATATTATAGATCGTATATAAGCTTTATTGTATATTCGTTAAGTAGATTCTCTTGAGCCAGGGCATCGGGCTAAGCTAAAAAAAAGACTATTTAGAAATCGAAAACTAGTCAATGATGCCCCTCCATAGATTCACCTATATAAGCCGCGGCTAAAGTTGCAAAAATAAGAGCTTGAATACCGCTTGTAAATAATCCAAGGAACATAACAGGTATAGGAACCACTAAAGGTACTAAAGAAACAAGAACAACAACTACCAATTCATCAGCTAATATATTGCCAAAAAGTCGAAAACTAAGCGATAAGGGTTTTGTGAAATCTTCTAAGATGTTAATCGGTAACAGGATTGGAGTTGGTTGAATATATTTACCGAAATAACTCAACCCCTTTTTGCTAAGACCCGCATAAAAATAGGCCACTGACGTGAGTAAAGCTAAAGCAACGGTAGTATTTATATCATTCGTGGGTGCCGCCAATTCCCCATGAGGTAACTCTATAATTTTCCAAGGTAAAAGAGCCCCGGACCAATTAGAAACAAAAATAAATAGAAACATAGTTCCAATAAAGGGAACCCAAGGACCATATTCTTCTCCAATCTGAGTTTTACTCACGTCTCGAATGAATTCAAGAACATACTCGAAGAAATTTTGACCGCCAGTCGGAATGGTTTGTGGATTCCGAATAGCTATAGTGGCGGAACCTAATAAGATACCAATTACAACCCAAGAAGTAATAAGTACTTGGGCATGGACTTGTAAACCCCCGATTTGCCAATAAAAATGTTGGCCGACTTCCACACCGGATATATCATATAACCCTTTTAGTGTGTTGATGGAACATGATAGAACATTCATATTGCCCTCTGACAGAACTAGAACTTTAAAAGGAATTATTTTGATTCAATCATCTCTTTATTAAATTGTCTATTTTGTATACCAACAAATTATATAAAATCCCCAATTAGTTTATTATTATCTTTAATCTTCTTTATGAAATTCCGTATTCCGTATATAGTAACCAATTCCCTAAATCTATGGGGTTACCCCAGTTCCTTTTCTTATTATTAATCAAGGATTTCTTATATCGCTTATATAGGTAGAACGACCCTCATAAATTGCAAATACTAGTTTATTAAGAATTAAGCGAATTGAAGCTATAGCATCATCATTGGCGGGAATCGAAATATCTGCGAGATCAGGATCACAATTTGTATCGATTAAACAAATCGTTGGAATTCCCAAAGTGATACATTCTCGAAGAGCCGTATATTCTTCTTGCTGATCAACGATAATTACAATATCAGGTAAACCGGTCATATATTTAATCCCACCCAGATACGTTTGCAAGTGAGATAATTGTCTCTTCAACATAGCCGCATCTCTTTTCGCAAGACGGTTAAGCCCTCCCGTCTTTTGTTCCGTTCTCAAGTCCCTGAACTTCTGAAGTCTCGTTTCCGTTGTGGACCAATTCGTTAACATACCACCAAGCCATTTTTTATTAACATAATGACATCGAGCCTTTATTGCAGCTCGTGCTACTGAATCAGCTGCTTTATTTTTGGTACCAACAATTAAGAATTGTTTTCCCCGACTTGCTGCATCAAAAGCTAAATCACAAGCTTCTGATAAAAAACGAGCAGTTCTAGTAAGATTTGAAATATGAATACCTTTGCGCTTTCCAGAGATATAAGGTTCCATTCTAGGATTCCACTTCCTAGTACCATGACCAAAATGAACTCCCGCTTCCATCATCTCTTCTAAATTGATGTTCCAATATCTTTTTGTCATTTCTCCCCATATTTCCTCTTTTTTTTTTATTTAAAAAGAGACGCTAAAATAAATAATAGTTCCGATGGAACCTTTTATTCTATCGGCGATTGGCCATTACAGAAACCAAGCCATTAATTCCTCTCTAGTAGTATTCCTTACTATCTTTTTAGTACCAAATCAAATGACCAAAAGATGATTCCAGTTAAAAAAAAGAAAAAAAAAAAAAGGATGAATCTACTCTTAATAATCCTTAAATCCCATAAAAAATTGTTCATAGGTAGCATGAGAATTTTGTGAAATGCAAGAATTAAAAAATTCTCTGTGGTAGAACAAAATATCTCTAATTTTTCCCTCGAATAAATTTTTGGTTTCTAAAGGCTTTTTGATTTCTAACGGGTTATATTGTCTTGAACGGTGCCCCAATCCGTCGACTTGAAATCCGGTACCAACAGGTATCATTTCCCCAAGAACAACATTCTCCTTCAGGCCCTTCAACCAATCGATACGACCCTGCAGAGCAGCTTTTGCTAAAACTCGAGTGGTTTCTTGAAAACTCGCTTCGGATATGAAACTTTGAGTATTCAGAGATGCCCTTGTTATTCCTAATAAAACGGCTCGGTAACAAATAGCTTCTTCCAAAGCACGTCCCGTTCGTTCCGCTCGCAATAATCCAATTAGTTCTCCAGGTAAAAAAACATTAGACAGTCCATCTCCATCTTCTGAAACTAAAACTTTTGATGTTATTTGACGTACAATAATTTCTATATGCCTATTATGAATCTGCACCCCCTGGGATCGATAAACTTTTTGGATCTTATTAACCAAAGAGATACGACTTTGCACTATAGTTAACTCAGCACCAATCAAGAATCCCCAAGGAATTCCAAGAAGTCTTGTTATATGCTGGTTCCAACCCTCAACTCTCTTTTCTAGGTTCGTCGAGATTGAATTAATCGAACGTGCTTCTAACACTTGTTCTATTTTTGGAAGACCCTGCGTTATATCACCAGATTTTGATTTTTCATATAGAAATGTAATTAATGTATCCCCTTCGTAAAGGATTTTTCCATAATAGCCATGAACTGTTGCTCCTGGAGTAGCTAAATAAGGCTTAGCGGATCTTATTATTATAGAGTCAACTTGAACAATTAGAACTTGGCCTGATTTGAGGTGTGGTCCGCCTTTGGATATAGATACATTTTCACAAATAAACTGTCCAAGACTAATTATTGTGGGTGTCTCTTGGCAATAATTAGGATGGATAAAATACCAATTCAAATTGAATGGATTAAAAATGATGTTACTGCATAGATCGGGATTATAAATTCTCCCATTTTCATCCATTAAAAAATATTTTAGTATTGGAAAGGTCTGTTTAAAATTGGCAAGTTGCAAATATTTAGTTACCAAGATCTGATTATGAGTTATGAAATGATAAAATGAATAAAAATTCATACTTGGAAGGGCTGTGCCTAAAGGACCCAACGAGTTCCTAATTGGAATTAGTGATTCTCTTTTAATTCCTTCGTTTCTTCCATTGTGATATTTTACATCGTTGAGTAACCCCACTCGAGAACAGTTGGATGATGACAAAATTATCAAAGATTGGCACTCTTTAGTTCTATTGAACAATGTACGAATAGTTTCGTGATTTTGGCTAAGTGGTTGTTGAATCCATGCCTTGGAATAAAACGGATGGATATTGGTGTTATCTGATCCCTTATTATAGATCAATCCCGAATCAGATGGATCATTCCTTTTTCCGATATACGAAATGTGGGATTTCAGTAAGTCGATTCTTAAGAAATCTCGAATCAGATCATTTGTCCTTACTTCAATAAAGGAAGCATGGGCCTCTACGATAGAAGAACTTTTTTTCTTTTGGTCCCAATTCAATACGAAACAAGTCCGAACTAGTTGAATACTTGTGTCAGAAATTTCCCGAGTTGCTTTGCCATTTCCATAAAGGATATAATTGACAACCCGAAGTTTCATGTTATCCCTTTCCCGTAACAGATCCTGGGGGAACAGTGTTGCTAAATTTATACCATCCGCTATTTGATATGTGACTACAGGTCGAACCAAAACAAAATACTTTTTCTTGGTAGGTTTGATCCATTGTACATGGATCCAATTTTTCAATTTGTTATATTCTTTATCTTTAGCATTTTTTTTTCCGGTTACGGGCGGTATCACGATCCCGATGTGTCGGGCTAGCTTATCTGTCTCTCCAGGAAAATAGATATCTCCGGAAAAGATTTTAAGTTCAATTCTTTTTTTTTTTCTCCCCACTCGGACCCGGACCAACCCGCCTACTCGGCTTCTTGTATTTAAAGTGATTTGTGTACCTACTGCAATGATACTATTGTTCCGCACCATTATGGAAGAAGATCCGGAGAAAAAATGCACTTCCTCGGGAATGAAAAAAAATTGATCGACTTTCATTTGGTATCTTGGCGGAAATTCTTTTACTCCTCGATACTCAATAAAATACTCTTTTTTGACGATTGAATGCACCTCTAAAGTACCATATTTAGTAATTCCTGAACTGTTTCTTCTATATTGAGGATCATCAAAAAAAGCAAGAATACTATTTCTACCGAAAATACCATTTATAGGTATTTCAATCGAGATACCTGAATCTATATCGAGTATTTGTTCTTTATCGCGTTCTTGAATCGATTGGAATGGAATGATGAATCTATTTCTTCGCCTCTTTGCCAAAAAATCAGAATTATGGTGGAGAATGCTAGGATCTATTAGATTACAATTACTAGTACATATGATTCGATTCAATTCCGAATAATCGGGAATTCTACCTTCCTTTTTACCAGAAAGAACCGAACTACAAATTTTCTGTCTTACTTGATCATTGGTCACAGAAATATTAGAAATAGATCTTAGTTCGAGAGAAACAGAATGACTATTTATTTGATCTTGATCCTTGGCGAGCAAAAAAGGGACTACACTCGATCTGCACGAACTGCCTGCTAATATCCATAAATGACTTGTTTTTGGTAAGAGATGAACATTACCATATCTCAATGCCGGTGCATGGTACACATCAGTACTCCAGTGGATTTCTCCGTCTGAAGCCGAATAAATATATTTTTGAACCCTCTCTTTCAAATTGAAAGTGGATGTTCCTGCACGAATCTCAGCAATCACTTGTTCTGATTCTACATATTGATCATTTTGAACTAAAAGAAAACTTTTCGGTGGAATATTCACATTATGGATAATATCTTCACTCTCAATAGTTACATATAAGTCTATATAACATAGAAAAGCAGGATGTCCGTGACGTGTACGTATGGGATGAACCAAATCCTCATTGAATTTTATTTTTCCATTAGAAGGAGCTCTTACATGTTCTGAAGTCCCCCCTGTGAATACTCCGCCGGTATGAAAAGTTCTTAATGTTAGTTGAGTACCCGGTTCGCCAATAGATTGACCCGCAATAATACCTACAGCTTCTCCCAATTCGACCAGGGCGCCATCAGTAGGACTCCGGCCATAACATAATCGACAGATCCAAGATGTACTCCTACAAGTAAAAGGAGTGCGAATAGATATTGACTGTGCTCGAAAGGTTATGAAGCGATTGATAAGTCCAATCCCAATATCTTGATTTCGAATGGCAATGCATCGTGGGCCCATATATATATCATCTGCTAATACACGACCAATTAATGTTTGGATAAAACCTTTTTCCAGCAGCAGTCCATTTCGAGAACTCACCGAAATACCTCGGGTGGTACCACAATCTGTTCTCCGTACAACAATGTGTTGAACTACTTCCACAAGTCTACGCGTCAGATATCCAGCATCTGATGTTCGTACAGCAGTATCCACAACTCCTTTGCGGGCTCCGTAGCACGAAATGATATATTCGGTTAAAGAGAGTCCTTCGCGTAAATTGCGAACAATGGGTAACTCAATCATTTGTCCTTGGGGGTCCGACATTACTCCTCTCATACCTACTAATTGGTGTACCTGAGCTGCATTTCCTCTAGCCCCCGAAAAAGACATTATATGGACTGGATTAAACGGATCGGTCATCCTAAAATTAGGATTCATTTCTTGTCGCAAATATTCACTTGTAGCATACCATATTTCAACGGATTGGCGTAATTTTTCTACCGCGTGTACATTCCCCCAACGATAGTGTTTTTCCAAAAAAAAACTTTGTTGTTTAGCATCCTGGACTAACCACCCCTTAGAAGGTATTGTTAAAAGATCATCAATTCCTAATGAAATAGATGTAGCAGTGGCTTGCTGGAAACCCAGGGTTTTTACTTGATCGAGGATGTGTGATGTATATCCTATTCCGAAGTGATCTATTAATCTGCTAATAAGTCGTTTCATGGCAGTTCCATCTATCACTTTATTGTGAAAGACCTGATTGGCCCGTTCTGCCATAAGTACCTCCCTATTCGGATGAGTAGCATTGGACAACGGGTTTAAGTCAGTGATCGGAAAACTTCCTTTTCTCGATCTTGATTCACGGATAAATTCAGAAATCTAGGATCCCCATTGAACCGTAGCGATCTGAATTCACACCGTATCATAGAATTTTTTCACTTTTCACTTTAGGCAGATAACATATGATTAGGTACGATATGAACAGAGCAGGCCTGACAAAACCCTTGTATGGCTTCTTCGATTTCTCGATAAAGAGAGATATGACCAACAGTGGTTCGAATGTATATCCAAAGAATTTCTTTTTTTACACTTCTTACTATTAGATAGTG